GATAGCAAAAAATATTATTCCTAAAGTCGACACTAAGAGGAATGTATAAACTAGTGCTTCCATAGATTCGATCGCAGTTTACAATTATAGCTTTCATACTTGTTTGTTCCCTTTTATTTATGGGAGACCATCTACCAGATAAAAAATAAAGAAGGAACATGAGCAAAAAAGTAGTGATCAAGGTTTCTCTGACCCCTAGGAAAAATACCAAAAATAAAATATAGACGAAAGAAACCAAAGTAGTGTTATATCAGACTGCTTGTCTTCTTGTAGTTGGATCTCCAAGTTTTTGGAATGCTCCAAATTCGACTTGAGCATCCAAATCCGGATCAATACCAGCAAAAACATCTCTGAACAGGGTTCTAGCACCATGCCAAATGTGTCCGAAGAAGAAGAGCAAAGCAAATGAAGCGTGTCCAAAAGTAAACCAACCCCTTGGACTGCTACGAAAAACACCGTCAGATTTCAATGTAGCACGATCTAATTCAAAAATTTCACCCAATTGAGCACGTCTAGCATATTTTTTCACAGTAGCAGGATCGCTATAACTGACTCCGTTGAGTTCACCACCATAGAACTCAACAGTTACACCAACTTGTTCAACACTATACTTTGACTCTGCCCTTCGAAAAGGAACATCCGCTCGAACAATTCCGTCGCCGTCTACCAAAACAACGGGAAATGTTTCAAAAAAGGTAGGCATACGACGTACAAAAAGTTCACGACCATCCTTATCTCTAAAGATGGGATGTCCTAACCACCCAACTGCTATTCCATCCCCGTTATCCATCGAGCCCGCCCTGAATAATCCTCCCTTCGCCGGATTATTTCCGATGTAATCATAAAAAACTAATTTTTCAGGAATTTTCGACCAGGCTTCTGCTAAACTTTGATTTTCTGCCAGTCCCGTACTAACTCTTCGATATATCTCTTGCTGAAAGTATCCCTGATCCCATTGATAACGAGTGGGCCCAAATAATTCGATCGGGGTAGTTGCGGAACCATACCACATAGTTCCAGCAACAACAAAAGCTGCAAAAAAGACAGCAGCTATACTACTGGAAAGTACGGTTTCAATATTTCCCATACGCAATCCTTTGTATAGACGTTGTGGCGGGCGGACACTCAAATGGAATAGACCTGCTAATATGCCCAATGTACCTGCTGCAATATGATGAGAGGCTATTCCTCCCGGAATAAAAGGATCAAAACCTTCTACGCCCCATGCGGGACTTACAGGTTGTACTTTTCCAGTCAGTCCATAAGGATCGGACACCCATATTCCAGGACCGTACAAACCTGTTACATGAAATGCACCAAACCCAAAGCAAGCCACGCCTGAAAGAAATAAATGAATTCCAAAGATCTTGGGTAAATCCAAACAAGGTTTTCCTGTACGTTCATCAGAAAAAATTTCGATATCCCAATAAACCCAATGCCAGATAGCTGCCAAAAAGCATAAACCAGAAAATACAATATGCGCCCCAGCTACACCCTCATAACTCCAAATACCCGGATTCGTTACAGTTCCTCCTGTAATACTCCAACCACCCCATGAATTGGTTATTCCTAAACGAGTCATGAAGGGTATAACGAACATACTCTGTCTCCACATTGGATCAAGAACAGGATCAGAAGGATCAAAAACTGCTAATTCATAGAGAGCCATCGAACCAGCCCAACCAGCAACCAAAGCTGTATGCATTATATGAACAGAAATCAATCGGCCGGGATCATTCAATACAACAGTATGAACACGATACCAAGGCAAACCCATAGAAATTCCCCTTTATCAAAGATAGATAGACACTGCGTAACTTTATTGCATTAGAAAAGACTCTACTGTATCCTATCCTATCGATCCTCGCTGTTCAGTAAATTATTTCAGAACAGGGAGTTATTCTTTTTCTATTCTGTTGTTAATCTGTTATTACTAAAATATTTTAATTGTTTAATTAACGGAACAATTATGTTCATAGGAACAAAGAGAAGCAGATTTATTCTATACTCGATAAGTATCAATACGCAATGGGGTTGAATAACATTTTCGAGTATTTACTCGGCGCCCTATTCCTTCTTTTTTTCTTTCTAACTTTTTGTAATCGATGCAAAAAAAATCCGATAAAAGCCAATATTTTACAATTCTAAACACAATAAAATCATATTCTTACGTTTTTACATCAAAGTGAAATATATTACTTAGTTTTTTCTTTAAACTAATGCCTATTGGTGTTCCAAAAGTACCTTTCCGAAGCCCTGGAGAGCGAGATGCATCTTGGGTCGACGTATAGTGCGACTTGTCAGATATACTGGGTCATATGGGATTTACCCGTTCTCTCCTCAATCGAGATATCCTCCGTTTCGCCCAAGAAGGAATCATTAAATCATAAAAAATTTGGAGCGTGAAGTGCAATTTGATCTGTTTTGAGAGAATCCATATTACTATTTACTATTCTCAATTACACTGATTTATGGTTGGCTTGGTTGAACTAAAAAATAAAGTATTCAGGCTCTGTTTAGAAAAATCCAACTCAATTAATAATATATCTATGATTCCTAGTTCGATCCTAAATGACTCCTATGTGGAATATCAATATCTGTTAAACGAGTTGAGTTCAAACTCTTAATTAAGACTTGGTAGAACGTATAAATTGAATTGAAAAAATAAGCAGAAAGTCATAAAAAAATAAAAAGGTAATAACAATATTTGTCCTATATGTGCAAATCCAAATCGGGTCAATCTTTACCTGGAGTAGAGCATAAACCTAAAAAGAGAAAAGAGACCCACTCAGAAACAAGAAAATATCATCGGGGTTGGTTGATGAAACAATACATCAATGATTAGAATTATAAGAAAGCAGTAAAACTCGTCTTTATTCAAGAATAAAATATTTTTTTAAGTAAGAAAAACCCTGTTATGGGAAAAGAGAGAGGTCTGGAATCCATACATTGATTCTTTATTTTTGGGATTTTTTTGAACCGTATGCATCAAAAGGTGCGTGTACGATTCCGAAGGGATACAATTGTATCCTAATTAACCGACTTTATCGAGAAAGATTACTTTTTTTAGGACAAGGAGTTGATAGTGAAATCTCAAATCAACTTATAGGTCTTATGATATATCTCAGTATTGAAGATGATAACAAGGATCTTTATTTGTTTATAAACTCTCCCGGCGGGTGGGTAATACCCGGAGTAGCTATTTATGATACTATGCAATTTGTGCGACCAGATGTTCATACAATATGCATGGGGTTAGCCGCGTCAATGGGATCTTTTATCCTGGTCGGGGGGGAAATTACCAAACGTCTAGCATTCCCTCACGCTTGGCGCCAATGGATATTTTAAAAAAGGGAAGACTGTGCCTTCGCCCTAGGAAATAGTAAGCAATAATAGCATGGCACTTTGCATTCGATATTATAAATTTTTGGATTCTTTTGAAAAACATTAGATTATGTATCGAGAGAGTAGTATGAGATTAAAGGGTCTTCTCGATTTTAGAATTGGGAGTTGGGTTTAGCGTCACAAACCTTTTTTGTTCACACTAGAGGGCTCTTAAGAAAAGAATCCAAGAGGGGCGCAAAAAAAATATTTTTTCTTTGATTGGAACAAAAAGAAACTTTGGGATTGCCAAATCACATTAAGCTAATTAAGATCGAAGGCAACGGAGCCATCATAATATTTTATACATATTCCAAAAGGAAGGATGGCAATTTAATAATTTAACCACCTGGGTATGATATATTCTATCTTTCTCTTTCTTTTTTCAATAAAGAGGCCAAGTTAGGTCAATCTTAGTGCAGAGCCGTATGCATATGCAAGAGGGATGCCTGTACGGTTGTTCAATTTGATCTTTTTCATATTATTCTTTATCCTTATATTTACATTTGTTTTCTATCCACTTCATCATGTAAGTTAGAAAAACTTTTTTCTATTATCAGGGTAATGATCCATCAACCTGCTAGTTCATTTTATGAAGCACAAGCGGGAGAGTTTATCCTGGAAGCGGAAGAACTGTTGAAAATGCGCGAAACCGTCACAAGGGTTTATGGACAAAGAACGGGCAAATCCATATGGGTTGTATCCGAAGACATGGAAAGAGATGTTTTTATGGCAGCAACAGAAGCACAAGCTTATGGAATTGTTGATCTTGTAGCGGTTGAATGAAAATAACATGTAATTCACGAAAATTCGTGATTGGAAATTTTTTAACTGCGTTTACTATTTATTAACTTACTATTTCTTTAAGAGAAATAGACGTGATTCATAATCATCCGGTTAGGATCAATCTAAACCAGCCCATTATGTATCCAATTCAACATGCCAACTATTAAACAACTTATTAGAAATACAAGACAGCCAATCAGAAATGTCACAAAATCACCCGCTCTTAGGGGATGTCCTCAACGACGAGGAACATGTACTCGGGTGTATGCGCGACTCGTTTCGATCATATAATGAGCTGGGACAAAAGTAAAAAAACAAGGTGTCAATATCAATTATCAATAATGAGTACCGGTAAATAGGAGAGAATCCAGGAGGGGGCCTTTTTTTCTATTTATTATTTATCTAAAACAAAGAACCCCTTTCATATTCCTGCATTGTGTATTAATTTTATGGCTTCCATTGGTGCAAATCGAATTACCTCAATGTAAGATGAGAAGCAATTCTCCATTGGTATAAAATGATTATCCATTAAGCGGAGGAATTCTTTTTTAAGCATAAAGATTACGCCCCTACTCGGCCAAGAACGGACTAAAAGGGTCAGCTACCCAGCTAACTTTCCAAATTAAATACCGTTACTGTATAGATGGGTTTCATTGTGAAAGGACTATTACTGGATAATTGATGGGTAGAGCCAAAGAGGATGAACTATACAAGTTACCAAGAACCTGGATTAAATGAAGTGAAGGCTCCGGTGTATAGAGAAGACCTCACCGTTTAAGAAGTTACCATAGAAACGATGGAACCCACTACACTATTTCTTTATCCATTTTAGATTTATATTATTGAAATCAAAAAATCGTGGTTGGGAAGGTTATAGTAGCCAAAGCCGTTGGAATTTCGAATTTATACATTGGAAAAATCCGTTTTGTTATTAATAGATTAGGAAGTGTTAAAAGAATAACTGAAAGAGAACAACTCAATTAGTTATTCGTGAAAGTTTCATCTATTCAATGACTAGAATTAGACGTGGATATATAGCTCGAAGACGTAGAACAAAAATTCGTTTATTTGCATCAAGCTTTCGAGGGGCCCATTCAAGACTTACTCGAACTATTACTCAACAGAGAATAAGAGCTTTGTTTTCAGCTCATCGGGATCAGGATATTAAAAAGAGAGAGTTTCGTCGTCTGTGGATCACTCGTATAAACGCAGTAATACGTGAGAGTGTAGTATTCTATAGTTATAGTAGATTAATACATGATCTGTACAAGAGACAGTTGATTCTTAATCGTAAAATACTTGCACAAATAGCCATATCAAACAGGAATTGTTTTTATATTATTTCCAATGAGATCACAAAAGAAGTAGATTCGGAAGAATCGACTGGAATATTATAAACACGTTTTCCCGGAGTTCATTCTCCGGGAAGGTAGAAAGGATTAAGATAAATAAAGTAGTCAAAACAAAAAGCTTTCTCCAATTTTTTTTTTATAGGACACATTCGGATTGAAATTACGATTCAAGAGTAAACCCTTTTAATTCTGGTTCTAAGACCTGTAGTTCTATCGGTTAACTCGGTTCTTTCAAATTGTTTCTGATTATTGAGAAAGGGTAACAAAGATAAAATACGAGCTTGTTTTATAGCCATAGTAATTAAACGTTGTTGTTTCAAGGTCAATCTATTCACTCGTCGCGATAAGATTTTTCCCTGTTCGCTAATAAATCGACTAATTAAACTCATATTTCTATAAGAAATTCGATCCCCCGATTGAATAGGAGGCAAACGCCTACGAAAAGGTCGTTTTGATTTAAGAAAAGGTCGCTTGGATTTATCCATCATTTTTTTTTTTATTATTTAATTTTATCCTTTCTCTCGAAAATTCTATTTCTTAATTTGAATTCATTTTTATTCAAATAGGATTTTTTTTTGATTTAGATTTATATAGAATTGTTCTATTCAATCTAATTATAGATAGATATAATGCCGCCCCATACCTTTCTTTGAAGGGGTAATAGGTACTCAATTCGATCTATTTCTTTATCTCCCCATGAATCATATGCTTGTAACAATACGGACAGAATTCTGATTAGGTGTATTGTGGCGGTTCTTTTGAGTAATATATCTGGAAATGCCCGTTGATACCCTATTAACACTGTTTCGGGCACAACTGGCACATTTGAATTTTGGATTTACTCAACTTTTCGATTTTTGATTCAAAACGAATAAGTAAAGGACAGAAGATTTCTAAATTTTATTTTAAATCGAAATACAATATTTCATTTTGATTTAAACGCCTTGGATAATATTCTTTACTTAGACCTTCAACCCGCATTTCTATTCTCTTCCCATTCTTTTATTATATTAGGAATATTGATTGAAATTTAATTCGAATTGTACCCCCAATTTACCAGATGTTAAAGAGACTTTATTTTTTCTCTTTCCTCCCTTATTTCCTTATTTGAATTCTAAAAAAAAGGGAAAAAAGAGAAAGATGGGAGAGGGGATTAGTCACAGATATTTAATTCTATCTTTAATCTTCTTCATTCCTTACTATGTTATTAACTAAAATGAAAAAAGGGGAATGTTAGCGCATCCGGAAAAAAACGATTAATCTCTATTAATAGACCCGCTAAAGCCCCAAACCATAGCGTACTTAGTACGGGTGCTACGGAGAGATATGTTTTTAAATCTCGCATTGAAAATCCTCCTTTTTATTGTAAAAAATAAAACATATATGATCCAATAGATAGGTCGTTAAAGACCAGACCACCTATAGTTGTACACGTAATGCCTAATTTAAATGGAATTCCTTTATTATTAATAATTATTAAATGATCCAGTAAAAGTCAAAAAGATAGTACCTCATCGTAAAATTAGAAAATAACTAAAAAAATATCCCTCTTACCGAGAAAATGGAAAATACTGATTTTTTCTTGTATACAAACCTTTTACTACTATTATTATATATTAAATGACACTGTGGAACAATGCAAAGGGATGTGGCGCAGTTTGGTAGCGCGTTTGTTTTGGGTACAAAATGTCACGGGTTCAAATCCTGTCATCCCTACCTATTACTGCTACTACTCAAAGGCGCAGTAACGAGGAATCCACGAAAATCAATTCAAATTCGAAAAAATACTTTGCTTTACAGTCTTATCTATTCCGATAAAAAAGCGCTCTTAGTTCAGTTCGGTAGAACGTGGGTCTCCAAAACCCGATGTCGTAGGTTCAAATCCTACAGAGCGTGATTCTTTTTTCTTAGATAAAATTAGACTGAAAGGGATTCGACCTCCTGTGGGTTAAAGAGAGGAAGAGGACAATACAATAAAAAA